TTCTGAATGTGTGTATTCTTGTTCTTGTATTCGATGCAAAAGGTTTTTCTTGATTTTCTTGATACTTAATTAAACTACAAAGAGGTTTTTTTTTTTTTTTTAATATGGAAAGAAAAAAAAGTAAAAGATATTATAAAGAAAAATAGAGGGTTACTTTTCGTTCTAAAATAAAAAAAAAAAAATGGATTCGATACAAATAAATAAATAAACTAAAAGAAGTGATCAACATAGAAATGATTTTCCAATTTTATTCCGTAGCGATTTACATAGTGATTTGATTCAAAGACAGTTTCTTTGAATGAAGTTATACAACACAGTTTTTCTAATATATTATTATTTTAATATTTCAATTTAGTTTGTTCTTTTATTTTTCAAGTGTTGTCTATAATCTATAATGATAATGATTGATAAATGATTAATAAATAAAAAACTTTCAATTGGTATTTTTGCTTATCTTCGTATCTTTAAAAAATTGAATTTAGGAAAGTATTTTACAAATATATGGATAAAAAAAAATAGTTTATTTAGTTCCTTCATGCCCACTCTAACTAGTTATTTTGGTTTTCTGTTAGTAGCTTTAACTATAACTTTAGTTCTATTTATTAGTCTGAGCAAGATACGACTTATTTGAAATTAATTGAATGAACAATTCATAAAAAAAAAAGAATTTTTTTTTTTTTTGCAGTATTCCATTTTCTAGTTCCTTACCGTGTCAATTTCCAATTCTTGGTTATTGAGATTTATGGGCAATATGCATTAATATTTAAGGATAGATATTACCTCCTTTTTCCTCTTTTCAAACAAATTGAAATGATTGAAGTTTTTCTATTTGGAATCGTCTTAGGTCTAATTCCTATTACTTTGGCTGGATTATTCGTAACTGCTTATTTACAATACAGACGTGGTGACCAGTTGGATCTTTGATTAATTAATACCCTTTTTTTTTGACCTCCTCCTTTTTTTAATCCACAGGAGGTCAAATTAAGATTGATGTTCAAGCTTTTCCCTAAAATTTTTGACTTAACAAAACAAGAATGGAATCACGCTCTGTAGGATTTGAACCTACGACATTGGGTTTTGGAGACCCATGTTCTACCGAACTGAACTAAGAGCGCTTTTTTATTACAAAAAAGAAAGCTGTAAGTAAAAAGATTCTTTTTTTTTGACTCCACTACATCTTGAATGCCTATACTATCTCATATATAAACTATATTATATATAAATATAATAAATAATAATATGATATTAAAGAATATCATATTAATTTATGATTAGGTATGCCTAATTTTAATTGATCTCAATTGATCCCTTGTTATTGTATTGCTCAGAGGCGAAGTAATAAGTAGGGATGACAGGATTTGAACCCGTGACATTTTGTACCCAAAACAAACGCGCTACCAAGCTGCGCTACATCCCTTTCAATTGGTCTACAATGTCATTGTAGAGAATCCCTGTCTTGTTTTCCACATACTTATTTCATTTCATTTTCTCCATTGAGATACATAACTTATCTTGCCATTTCTTCTTTTTTTTTGTCTCATATCATATAACATATAATACATATAATAATAAACTTATATACATATGAAAAAAAAAATAGGAAACCCGCCGTAAATTTCGTGAATGCCCAGACGGAAAGAGACGTATTTTGTTCTTTTAAGAAAAGAAGAGGAAAATCTTATCTATCAAATTATTGTACATTTCTCAATTTGAATTAAGAATTCCGCGTACAAAACAAATGCGAGTGTCCTTAAATTTAACTACATATATACATCTGATCATATATGTATTGCCGTTATGTATTACAATAAAGAATACAGAAGGAGGATTTTTTATGCGAGATCTAAAAACATATCTATCCGTAGCGCCAGTAATAAGTACTCTATGGTTCGGGTCTTTAGCAGGTCTATTGATAGAGATCAATCGTTTTTTCCCGGATGCTTTGACATTCCCTTTTTTTTCATTCTAGTTATTAACACGGGGGGGTGAAGAAACTTAGAGACACAATTTAATATCTCTGACTACTACCCCCTTTTTTCTAATTCGAATAAGTTAGAAAAGAGAAAGAATAAAAGTGGATTCAACCTCAGCCAAACACGAAACTGGGTTCAAACTTCAAGTAAATTTACTTTAATTAAATCTTTAATTAAATTAAGAGAACAGAAGTGGAAATGCGGTTAGGGCAACAATATCATACAAGAAGTTGAAATAAAATAGAAAGACTGTACTTCTATTCTAATCTAAACTTCTAATCTAAATATACTTCTAATGTAAATATAATTTAATGTAAATATAATTTTTAATCATTGTATTACTTATTTTTACTATTACTCTATTGGCGGCAACAAAATCTTTCATAATTTGATTTCGAGTTAGTAACTTGTATTTTTTCCTTCTTTTCTTCTTCGTTTTGGATAGGAAAATAGAAGAGTTGAGTGAATAAAAACCAAAAGGGGGTTCATGGCCAATGGTAAAGACGTCCGAATAAGGGTTATTTTAGAATGTACCAGTTGTGTTCGAAAGAGTGTTAATAAGAAATCAATAGGTATTTCTAGATATATTACTCAAAAGAATCGACACAATAGGCCTAGTCGATTGGAGTTGAGAAAATTCTGTCCCTATTGTTACAAACATACAATTCACGGGGAGATAAAGAAATAGATGGAATCGATCAACTGCGTGTGACTTTTACAAGGAAGATGAAAAATGACATATTGACATATCATATATTAGCATATCATATGTTAATATATATATTTAAATAGAAATAAGCAAAATCCTATTTCTTAATTCGAAATCATTAGCATTTTTGATCCGATCAAAGGAAATAGGATTCTCGAAAAAAGGAATAAAATAAACAAGCCATGGATAAATCCAAGCGACTTTTTCTTAAGCCCAAGCGATCTCTTCGTAGGCGTCTGCCCCCGATTGGATCGGGGGATCGAATTGATTATAGAAACATGAGTTTAATTAGTCGATTTATTAGTGAACAAGGAAAAATATTATCTAGACGGGTGAATAGATTGACTTTAAAACAACAACGATTAATTACCATTGCTATAAAACAAGCTCGTATTTTATCTTCATTACCCTTTCTTAATAATGAAAGACAATTTGAAAAAAACGAGTTGGTCGCTCGAACTACGGGTCTTAGAACCAGAAAAAAATAAATATTTTTTTATTGAATGTTTTTGTTCAGTTTGACTACTTGATCATATTATGATCATATTTTATCATACTTATTTCTATTCTACCTTCCCGGAATTCATTTTCCAAGTAATTCCATGTCAAAGTCAAACATTCCGAAGGATTCCTTCCAATCTCCTTATTTTATCATGTCATTGGAAATCAGATAAAGGCAATTCCTATTTAATATAGCTAGTTGTGCAAGTATTTTACGATTAAGAAGCAACTGTCTCTTGTACAGATTGTTTATTAATGTACTATAACTACAGGATACTGCATTCTCGCGAATTGCTGCATTTATACGAGTGACCCATAAACACCGAAAATTTCTTTTGTGCCTATCTCTATCCCGATAGGCCGAAAACAAAGCTTTTATTCTTTGTTGAATAATAGTTCGAGTAAGTCTTGAATGAGCCCCACGAAAGCTTGATGTGAATAAACGAATTTTTGTTCTACGCCTTCGAGCTATATATCCTCGTCTAATTCTGGTCATTGAATAAACGAAACTTTGATAAATAACTAATCGATTTCCTTTCTTTCAGTTATTCTTTTTCCCTTTTCTAGAATAACAAAACGGATTCTTCCAATGTATAAAATAATAATTCCAACGGCTTTTGCTACTCTAACCTTCCCAACCACTATTTTTTCTTTTTTTTTATAAGCATTTCGCCTTGAAATAAGAAATCTTATTGGTACTAGGTATCAAACAAAAATAACAAAAATATAGTAAATAAAAATAAGTAGTAATTAAGTAGTAAATAGAAATGGATAAATAAATAGTGGGTTCCATCGTTTCTATGGTTATTTCTTAAACGGCGAGGTCCTCTCTATACACCGGAGCCCCTTACTTGATCGAATCAATGCTATTGTTAACTTGTACAGTTTACACTTTTTGGCTCTACCCATGAATTCCCCAGTAGTAGGTCTTTCACAACGAGATCCGTTTTTACAGTAACGGTATTTAATTATGTGGATTAGCTGATTAGCTGACCTTGTTAGTCCGTTCTTGCAAGAGTAGAGGCATCCATTTTCGGCTTTTTAATTTAAATAAGATTTGCCCTGCTTAACAGATAATCATTTGCTACCAATGGGGAATTCTTTCGCATTTTCAATTGAAAATTGAGGTAATTGAATTTGCACCAATAGAAACCATAAATTTGATACACAATAGAAGCATATTCTAGATCTTTTTTTTTTCATTTTAGATAGTGAAGGGGAGTCTTCCATTCTATCCTATTCATCGGTACTGATCACGGATAGTGGAAAAATTCTTTCTTTTGTCCCAACCCACAATCTGAAATCTGAACGAGTCGCACATACACCCTAGTACATGTCCCTCGGCGCTGAGGGCATCCCCCGAGAGCGGGGGATTTGGTGACATTTCTGATTGGCTGTCTTGTGTTTCTAATAAGTTGTTTAATAGTTGGCATGTTGAATCGTATGCATAATGGGCTGGTTTAGATCGATCCTAACCGGATGATTATGAATTCTTTCTATATTCATATTCTATTTTAATATTTTATTAAATATTAAAATTAATAAAATTCAAATTAATAGAATATGAAACCTCGGTAAGAAACTAAAATCTCAAATCGCGATTTGTGTGAAATTCCTGCTATTTTTTATGCAACTGCTACAAGATCAACAATTCCATGAACTTGGGCTTCTGCTGCTGACATAAAAACATCCCTTTCCATGTCTTCAGATACAACCCATAAGGGTTTGCCTGTTCTTTGTGCATAAACCCTTGTGAGGATTTCGCGCAGTTTCAGTAGTTCTTCCGCTTCCAGGACAAATTCTCCTATTTGTGCTTCATAAAAAGCAGCAAAAGGTTGATGGATCATTACCCTGATGATATAAGATAATAAAGGGTTACTTTATCTCGCATAAGAAGGTCACGAGAAGAGATAAAGAATAAAAAAAAAGATAGAATTGAACAACCGTACAGGCATTGCTTGCGCATTGCATACGGCTCTACAAGAGAATTCACTTTTACCGAAGAAAAATAGAGAGTCTACAAAGCCTAGGTCGGTAAATGATACAATGACCACCCTTTCCTTGGGAGGAATTAAGAAAAACAAAATACTATGGTGGCTCCGTTGCTTTATTTCATCGGTGATTTAGCAATCCCAAAGTTTCTTTTTTTTTTCAAATAAAAAAAAAAGAAAAAAAGAATATAATCTTTTTTTTTTGTCCTCTTTCATAATTCATAATAATATAAATAGCATTAAGAACCTTCTGGTGTGAAAACAAAAAAAAAGTTTGCGACACTGAAATAGGCTCCCGATAAAATCGGAACTACCCCTAATATCTCATACTACTCTTTCAATACATAATCTAATGTTAAAACGAAATAAAAAAAAATTTCTTATATTGAATTCGAAATGCCATGCTATTATTACTTAATATTCATATTTCATATGGCGAAGGCATAGTTTTCTTTTTTCTTTCAAATAAAATAAAAACTCATTGGCGCCAAGCGTGAGGGAATGCTAGACGTTTGGTAATTTTTCCTCCGACCAGGATAAAAGATCCCATTGAAGCGGCTAATCCCATGCATACTGTTTGTACATCTGGTCGCACAAATTGCATAGTATCATAAATAGCTATTCCGGGTATTACCCATCCGCCAGGAGAGTTGATAAACAAATACAAATCTTTGATCTCACTTTCTGTACTGAGATATACCATAAGACCGATAAGTTGATTCGAAATCTCACTATCAATATCTTGACCTAAAAAAAGTAATCTTTCTCGATAAAGTCGGTTGATTAGGATCAAATTCTATCCCTTAGGAACCGTACATGCACCTTTTGATGCATACGGTTCATCAAAAATCGCGAAAAAAAGAATCAATATGTAGATCCCATTTAACGAATAACGAAGGGGTTTTTCCTCCATTTTTCAAGAAAGATGGTTTTTTTACCCGTTTACCTATAATAAAAAAAAAATTCATTAAACTTATCAAACTAACTTCTCATTGATGTATTCTTTCATCGGGATCCAATTCAAATCACGATAACATTCTCTTGTTCCTGAGTGGGCTTTTTTAATTCTTTTAGGTTTGTGCTCTACTCCGAGTAAAGATCTGCCCGATTTGGATTTGCACATATAGGGCAAATGCCCCCAATACCGTGTCTTTTTGCTACAACTTCCTTTTTTTTTTTCAATTCATTTCACGCCTTCCACAAAATATTTGACGTATTTATCAAATTATTCGATTGATTATGATTAGTAGTTTTAAATTACTCCTATTTCTAATTTATAAAATTTATAAATAGAATATGATACAAATAGTAATCATGGATATAGTACTAATTGGGTTTTTCTAAGCGGAGCCTGGATACTTCATTTTATTGGTCCAAACAAGCTAACCATAAATTATTCTAATTGATAATATTAATCTGAATACCTCCAAAGCATAGATCTAATTGCACTTTATTGCCACTTCACGCTCTAATTTTTGGATGATTTAATCAATCCTTCTTTGGTGAAACAGAGGATATCTCGATCGGGGTAGAGAACGGGGAAATCCCATAATGACCCAATGTCTCTGACAAGTCGCACTATACGTCAATCCAATTTGAACTATCCTCTCCGGGATTTCGAAAAGGGACTTTTGGAACACCAATAGGCATTAAATGAAATAAAAAAAAATGAAGTACTCTATTTCACTTTGATGTGAAAGCGTAACAATGAATTTATTGTCTTAATAATATTATATGAATTTATTGTCTTAATAATATTATATTGGATATTGGCTTTTATTTTATTATTTTATTATTTTTTCTATTTTCTTTGATTTTTTTGTTTTATTTTATTTGTTATTTGCGCAGATTCGATAAGTTCATAACATAAAAAAAAAGAAGACAAAATGAATAAAGTAAAATTCTTACGAATAGGCTTTTTGAATGATGAACAAATCCGTATGCATTCGCTCATCTAAAATGGAGTCAACCTCCCATTGCGTATTGGTACTTATCTGGTATAGAATAGATCTGCTTCTCTTTGTTCCTACAAACAGAATTGTGACATTCTGACTAAAATACTCAAAAAAAAATGGAATCCTTTCTCCGAGATAATCCACTGAAAAAGGGAGGTCCATAACATAGTTTTTTCCAGTGCAATAAAGTTACATAGTGTCTATCTTTCGTTGATAAGGGGGTATTCCATGGGTTTGCCTTGGTATCGTGTTCATACCGTCGTATTGAATGATCCCGGTCGTTTGCTGGCTGTCCATATAATGCATACAGCTTTGGTTGCTGGTTGGGCCGGCTCGATGGCTCTATATGAATTAGCAGTTTTTGATCCTTC